CTGTTGACGTAGCATTATAGACCGTATTGTTACTCTTGCTACCATCAGGATAGATCTGTCCTCTTCCTCGGTTTCCCCCTACATATATGGGATATTTTAAGAAATGAGCATCTTTCTTCGTAGCAGGATCAGGGGAAAGAATGGGAAAGACAATTTCACTATATTTCTTACCGGGAACAGGGCCTATCACAAGAATATTTTTTTTATCGGGACGATAACTCTGAAAAGATAGATTTCCTATCTTTTCTTTCAATTCAGGGGAAATACGGTCGGGCGGCGCTAATTCGAATCCCTCAGGCAAAATAAGAACAGCACCCACATTCAACCCTCCCTTTTTTCCATTAGCAAGAACTTGTTTCATTTGCATATCATAAGGAATTCGAAGAACTGCTTCAAATACAGTATCGGGAAGCACAGCTTGGGGAACTTCAATATCCACGGGCTTGCTAGCTAAATGGCAATTGGCACATACAATTCGTCCAGTTGCTTCTCGTGGGTTTTCATAACCCTGCTGCGCAAAAATGGGATATGCATTTGAAATGGATGTCCGAGTTATTACGTATATCATGATCGATACAGAAATCGATCGAGTCATCTGTTCCTTTACCCAAGAAAAAGTATTTCTATTTTCCATGTCCAATCGCGGATCTCTGAATTTCTACAATAAATTAGATAGGTAGCTAAATTAATTTAGTTCCCTATACGCGAGTTTGTTGTGATTCTACTGCAACAGTTATACTGGAATGATGAATACCTTAAGCAGGTAGAAATAGAAAGAAAGAATTTTGCTAAAATGGAAAAGGGCTTTCTTTCTAAAGAAAGATGCTAATTTGATTAATATCAGGAAATGGAATGAATTTATGCTTCACTAATTGAATGATAAATGACTACAAGCGAAGGAGATAGGCGGTTTAAACAAAAAAAGACCCAAAATTTCAAACATGTATCTAGAATTACTGGAAAACTACAAACAAAAATTGTGAAAATTAGCTCATTAGGAGCCCATCCAAGATCGTTGTAGACCCAACGAATTAGTAGTTCCCAACCGCGGGTGGAGTGAAATCCAACAAAAAAATCAGTAACTAAAAGAATAAAAAAAGCTTTTATTGAGTCATTTAAGTTATAGAAGAATTCCTGAACCCAAGAATTAAAAATGACAAGTTCTTCTTTACTCAGAAAAAAAGAACCACTTAGAATAGCTAAACAGATTATATTTGTCGAGAAATGCAAAATGATATGGAGATGATCCTCATTATCTATTTTGACCAATTGTATTATTTCCTTGTGTATTCCTATAGGAGGTTTTTGTACATGTGTCTTTAGTTTCTCTTTTATCATCTCGTCCAAGAGAGAAAGTTCTTCTAATTCTATGAATCTTTCTAGAATCCTTTTCTCTTGAATATCAGTTAAGAGAGTTTCGGATTGCCTGGTATTCCACCAATTCTTAATCCAAAGTTCCAGACATTTGTTAAATGAGAAAGAGACCCCCCAGGGCAAAAGTACGATAAATACAAGATATAGTAAAGAAGGCAATGCTTTCTTTTTTTTCATTTTTGATCTGTAAATTGAGTTGTTAATGAACCCGCTTCATTCGCTGACTCTATTTCATTCCCGGACTCTATATGATATTTCTTTTTCTTTGAAGCAAAAACTCTATAGCAAGGTTTGATACCCTGTATCTATTCTTCTTTTTTATATATTCGTGGAATTTAATTGCATTGGGTTCCTTCTTAGATCTAGATGGAGTGGAATAGTGAAATAGAATAAAAAAAAAGACCTTTCGAATGAAAATGGAAGAATAGTATGCGATATATCTCACTTGGACAAAATAAATTAAAAAAAATTTTCTCTTATCCGCATTTGTTCCTTCCTTTAGATAAATACTCAAAAATACCCTTCCGATAACAAATCCAATTTCGAAAGGACTTCTTTCCCATGTTGAGAAAGCTTTTCTTCTTCCAATTCTTCTTCATTCAATTCAGTTCAAAAAAAATACATACAATTGGTACTCAAAATACTTCAATTGGTACGCGCAAGAAATAGGCCAATTCGGCAGCTTTTTGTTCAATTTCTCGTGGAGTAAAAAACTTCTCATCAGTACGAGTCAAGGGAATGACCCCCTGGCCCCGGATTTCCATATAAAGGATACGACGAGGATAAAGACCCTCTTTAACTTGAATTCTAATTGATTGGATATCGCGCATAAGGAATTGAAGGAAGACGCGACGTTTTATTCCAGGGAATCCCCAACGAAAAATGCGCACTATTCCCTCTTTTCTATCGAATCGGTCATAACCACTACCTACATTCCACAAAATAGTACACCACAAGTAGGAGCTAATGAATAGGCCTGCAATTCCGTAGAAAGACATCACGATCCCCTGTGGAAAAAAAAGAATTTGTTGAGATGGAAGTATAGATATAATATTCTTACCAAGATAACTGGAAGCCCCAACCGATAAGAATCCTAGTGAACCTAGAAAAAGAATACAGGCCCAGAAAAAATTACCCCTTTTTCGAGAACCTTTTAGAAGTTCTACCCATACATGTTCTGATCGCCAATTCATATTAGATATACTAAATCCAGCAGTGGTCTATTGAAATTGAGAGAATAGGCTAAATAATTTTGACTTTACTTTTTTTTTATTCTGAAATCGTCTTCAGCAATTAGTACTCCTGTGAAATAATAGGTTAGATACATTGACTTTCTATTCAAAAAATATTTGTTGATTCAATTAAAAAAAAAACTCGCTATACCCGGCTCCGCATATTCATGCATTTATGCTCGTAGCCTATATCCGCATCCATCCCACAGCCGTTTTTATCCGCATTCATAGCTGTTTTTCATTTGTGTGTAGAAAGAGCTACATATCCTACCATATTATATTACTTACACTAAAAATACTAGACAATCTTATTTTTCTGCACATAAAGAAATAAAGAAGTCATTGCAATTGCCGGAAATACTAAGCCTACTAAAGGCACGAAAATAGAAGGTAAGTTTAAATCCGTCATAGAATAGGTGTCTCAATTCAAATTTACTATTTCTATCTATTCGAAAAATATCTTAAGATTCTTATGATATAATTAAGTATATCTATTATAAGGAATATTGACTATTGTATTTTTGAGTTTGCAAAAAAAAATATTTTGTAAAAAAAAAAGGAATGGATAATAAAATAAGCAAACTGCCAAAAAGGAGAACTAATTAAAAAGATTTGATTTTGCTTTTCCCATCCTCATGGCCTTTCTATCCTTCTAATCGAATTTTAAATTCGATTCAAAATAAAGCAACTAGAATTTACTTCCTGCATACATACTCCTCTAGAAGAGCATACAATAATGCGTGGTAAAGGCAGAAAATATAGAATCATAGTATATTCAATCAAAATCAAAGGTCAAATTCTCTTACCTAAGATCCCATACTATACTACCCTCTTAGACTTTTTAAGGCGATATACCACCCAAAAAGGGTATAAAAATGTCGGGTGGAGTTAGCTTTTCGAGGAAGACCCATCCCGTGCAGCGAAGTCGTCCTGTTATGTTAGTAAGACCCCGCGCAAGAATGGTTTATAGAAGAATATTATTCCGAATATTCCTTTGGACGTGTATAGTGAGTAGCATTGCGATTCCGAATGCTTTTTTTTTATTTATGAATAAAAAAAAAGCATTGTATCGTGGGGTCGGAGGTTTGGTCCGGAAAAATTCGGAACAAAATATCTACCCCATTGAAGTTTATAGCGATGGATTTCCACGAAAGTATAATTGTTCCCATCAGAATCCTATTGAACGTCTCTACGATGGATCCAGGTTCTGTGTCCAATCCCAAATCAAGGATTTATCGCTCTTGATCGGAGTCATAAACTAAAACTACCTTATTTCTCAAGGTTATAGAAAACTTCCTTATCTAGTTATAGCATTTTGAAAAAAAAAATGCTTCTTTTCTTACACACAGTTCGAGTCACTTGTTGACTCACGATTACAACTGTTAAAAGTTTCAAACGTCCTCTTTTTTGCAAGAGAGTCTTATAAAATAAAAGGGTATAACTTCAAAACTATGTCTTTTTTCATTCATTTTCCTTTAGTTTTTTTCTCTATCTAGAAGTGGAATAGAATAACCCGGTTGAAGGGTAATGATCATACGTCTGTAATGCATTGTATGTCCCAGAATAGGTCCTATTCTTCTACCCTTTCCAGGTAGTCGATAGCTATTCACAGCTACTACCTTAACACCAAAGAAGAGTTCGACCCAATGCTTGATTTCTGTCTTAGTGAATCCCGATTCGACATTAAAAGTATATTGATTCTTTCCCAATAAACGAAGACTTTTTTCTGTAAATACTGCGTATTTAATTCCATTATCATATGATAATATTTGAATTTGATTTGTATTTCTTTATTGTATTATACCTTTATATATTCTAGATATATAGAATAGACTAATCTCGATTTGTCAAGTCTCATAATCGTATTATGATCCATTTTTATTCGGCTCAATCTTTTTTTTTCTAAAAAAGATTGAGCCGAGTTTAATTGCAATCAATTAGACGAATAAAGAAGAATTACTGCATTTCGTAACTTATTTTTTCTCTTTTTATTTCGTTTATTTTTTATTTATACCTTCTTTATATTTAGTTTTATCTATTCATCAATAGTATCTACCGGCTCGAACTCGAATTTGATCGCTTTCCATACTTCACAAGCCGCGGCTAGTTCAGGACTCCATTTGCAAGCTTCTCGGATAATTTCATTACCTTCACGAGCAAGATCGCGCCCTTCGTTACGAGCTTGTACACAGGCTTCTAAAGCCACTCGATTAGCTGCTGCACCAGGTGCATTTCCCCAAGGATGTCCTAAAGTTCCTCCACCAAATTGTAATACAGAATCATCCCCAAAGATTTCAGTCAGAGCTGGCATATGCCAAACATGAATACCACCTGAAGCTACCGGTATAACACCTGGCATGGATACCCAGTCCTGGGTGAAAAAGATACCGCGAGCACGATCTTTTTCAATAAAATCATCGCGCAATAAATCAACAAAACCTAAAGTCATTTCGCGTTCCCCTTCTAGCTTACCTACTACTGTACCGGAGTGGATATGATCTCCCCCAGACATACGCAATGCTTTAGCTAATACACGGAAATGCATACCATGATTTTTCTGTCTATCAATAACTGCATGCATTGCACGGTGAATGTGAAGAAGTAGGCCATTGTCGCGGCAATAATGAGCCAAACTAGTATTTGCGGTGAATCCCCCAGTTATGTAGTCATGCATTACAATAGGAACCCCTAATTCTCTCGCAAATACAGCTCTCTTAATCATTTCTTCACATGTACCTGCAGTCGCATTCAAGTAATGCCCCTTAATTTCACCGGTTTCGGCCTGTGCTTTATAAATAGCTTCGGCACAAAAGACAAAACGGTCTCTCCAACGCATAAATGGTTGTGAGTTTACGTTTTCATCATCTTTGGTAAAATCAAGTCCACCACGTAGACACTCATAACACGCTCTACCGTAATTTTTTGCGGATAATCCCAATTTTGGTTTAATAGTACATCCCAATAAAGGACGACCATACTTGTTCAACTTATCTCTTTCAACTTGGATACCATGAGGCGGACCTTGGAAAGTTTTTGTATAAGCAGGGGGAATTCGTAGATCCTCCAGACGTAGAGCACGTAGGGCTTTGAAACCAAATACGTTACCCACAATGGAAGTAAACATGTTAGTAACGGAACCCTCTTCAAATAGGTCTAATGGATAAGCTACATAACAGATCCATTGGTTGTCTTCCCCAGCAACAGGCTCGATGTGATAGCATCGTCCTTTGTAACGATCAAGACTGGTAAGTCCATCAGTCCAAACAGTTGTCCATGTACCAGTAGAAGATTCGGCAGCTACTGCAGCCCCTGCTTCTTCCGGCGGAACCCCAGGTTGAGGAGTTACTCGGAATGCTGCCAAGATATCAGTATCCTTGGTTTCATACTCCGGGGTGTAGTAAGTCAATTTATAATCTTTAACACCAGCTTGAAATCCAACACTTGCTTTAGTTTCTGTTTGTGGTGACATAAGTCCCTCCCTACAACTCTTGAATTAAGAATTCTCACAATAACAGGGTCTACTCGATGTGAATTAGACGTCAATGCAACTTTAGCAAAAATTTCGTAAAACAAAAAGGATATTCAATTAATATAATATCAACTCATTAAAGAAAATTGAGGGCATACTTAAATTAATGAATATTTTGCATTCATATATAATGTGTACACCCTGTGTATTTTCTATCCTACAGGAATTCCACTATAGGAATTCTATAGGAATTGAGTTGTTGTTATTGTAAGTTAACACGGTTCATTATTAAACCATGGATTTGATTTACCAAATCCTTCATTATTGTATACTCTTTGATAGATATAGCGCAACCCAAATCAATCCCTAATCCTTATTTTACAAGTTCTTAATGGGCCCTTTTCTTATTTTGAATGTAAATACCTAACTAAATACTAAGAAAATTCTCTGTTGACAGCAATCTATGCTTCACAGTAGTATATATTTTGTATATCGAAGTCCTAGATAGGAAAGTAGAGTAGGCACAGATGCTCCACAAAAGGCAAAATGTATATGAAAACAAGATTGATTGAACTTTGCAACGGACTCATTTCATGAGTAAACGATTGAATGGGATTCGCTTGGGCAACGAAATAAAGTCCCGGTCTCCTTTTTTCTCTTATTGAATTAACTAATTCATTTCCTTTTTACTTTTGGATTTTTGGATATTTTTTTTGAATTTGATTTGGCATTATTCAACAAGAAAAAAAAGAAAAATTTCGACAAATTCTTTTTTTTATTATGTGATAATTATGAGTACCAATCCTACTACTTCTCGTCCCGGGGTTTCCACAATTGATGAAAAAAGTGCAGGTCGTATCGATCAAATTATTGGACCCGTGCTGGATGTCACTTTTCCCCCAGGCAAGTTACCTTATATTTATAACGCCTTGGTAGTCCAGAGTAGAGACACTTCCGATAAGCAAATTAATGTGACTTGTGAGGTACAACAATTATTAGGAAATAATCGAGTTAGAGCTGTAGCTATGAGTGCTACAGACGGGTTGATGAGAGGAATGGAAGTCATTGACACGGGAGCTCCTCTCAGTGTTCCGGTCGGTGGAGCTACTCTCGGACGAATTTTCAACGTTCTTGGGGAGCCTGTTGACAATTTGGGTCCTGTAGATAGTAGTGCGACGTTCCCTATTCATAGATCTGCGCCTGCCTTTATCGAGTTAGATACGAAATTATCCATCTTTGAAACAGGTATTAAGGTCGTCGATCTTTTAGCTCCTTATCGACGTGGAGGAAAAATAGGACTCTTTGGGGGGGCTGGAGTAGGTAAAACAGTACTCATCATGGAATTAATCAATAACATTGCTAAAGCTCATGGGGGCGTATCCGTATTTGGTGGAGTAGGAGAACGAACTCGTGAAGGAAATGATCTTTATATGGAAATGAAGGAATCCGGAGTAATTAATGAAAAAAATATTGAGGAATCAAAGGTAGCTCTAGTCTATGGCCAAATGAATGAACCACCGGGAGCTCGTATGAGAGTTGGTTTAACTGCCCTAACTATGGCAGAATATTTCCGAGATGTTAATAAGCAAGACGTGCTTTTATTCATCGATAATATCTTTCGTTTTGTTCAAGCAGGGTCGGAAGTATCTGCTTTATTAGGGAGAATGCCCTCTGCAGTGGGTTATCAACCTACTCTTAGTACAGAAATGGGTTCTTTGCAAGAAAGAATTGCTTCTACTAAAAAGGGATCTATAACTTCGATTCAAGCAGTTTATGTACCCGCGGACGATTTGACCGACCCTGCTCCTGCGACAACATTTGCACATTTGGATGCTACTACCGTACTTTCCAGAGGATTAGCTTCCAAGGGTATTTATCCAGCAGTAGATCCTTTAGATTCAACCTCAACTATGTTACAGCCTCGGATCGTTGGCAACGAACATTATGAAACTGCGCAAAGAGTTAAGGAAACTTTACAACGTTACAAAGAACTTCAGGACATTATCGCTATTCTTGGGTTGGATGAATTATCAGAAGAGGATCGTTTAACTGTAGCAAGAGCAAGAAAAATAGAGCGTTTCTTATCACAACCGTTCTTTGTTGCAGAAGTTTTTACCGGTTCTCCAGGAAAGTATGTTGGTCTTGCAGAAACTATTAGGGGATTTCAACTAATCCTTTCCGGAGAATTAGACGGCCTACCCGAACAAGCTTTTTATTTGGTGGGTAACATCGATGAAGCTAGCACGAAAGCTATAACCTTAGAAGAGGAGAACAAATCGAAGAAATGAAATTAAATCTTTATGTACTGACTCCTAAGCGAATTATTTGGGATTGTGAAGTGAAAGAAATCATTTTATCCACTAATAGTGGCCAAATTGGCGTATTACCAAACCACGCCCCCATTAACACAGCAGTAGATATGGGTCCTTTGAGAATACGCCTCCTCAACGACCAATGGTTAACGGCGGTTCTGTGGAGCGGTTTTGCGAGAATAGTTAATAATGAGATCATAATTTTAGGAAATGATGCGGAACTAGGTAGTGATATTGATCCGAAAGAAGCTCAACAGGCACTTGAAATAGCCGAAGCTAACTTGAGTAAAGCTGAGGGTACGAAAGAATTAGTTGAAGCAAAGCTAGCTCTCAGACGAGCTAGGGTACGAATCGAGGCTGTCAATTGGATTCCCCCCTCCAATTGAAAACAATCCAAGGGTTTATAGTTGATACAAAGAAAAAGGGAAGAGGGGTAGAAAAAGTTATTAGATAGCGAAGCGAAGTAAGTCCAATGCTATCTAGTAATTTTTCTACCTACTTACCTACTATTGGATTTGAACCAATGACTCCCGCCGTATGAAAGCAATACTCTAACCACTGAGTTAAGTAGGCAATTTATCACCACAAAGGAAGACTCATTACTTCGATCGATTATATATTGAATCACTTTTCTAAGCAATATTGAATCACTTTTCTAAGCAATACCGCTTCGTTATTGGTCTGTTATATACTAAACAGATACAGATAAAAAGGATATCCTCTGGCATTAGAGAATATTCATCTTGACAAGAAATTATCTATATGTTAAGATATCTCTGATAAGGGCTATAGCTCAGTTCGGTAGAGCAACTCGTTTACACGTGCGCCAATGCTTTTCAAAGGAGCTTATTATGCAATGAACATAATTGATCTTATTGCAAAATCAATGTCTTACTTCATAGATTCGAGAGAATAGGAGAACAGTAGCCTGACAAATAGTCGGTTCAGTCGGATTCAGGTGCCAATTCAGGTGCCTAATCAAATGGAACCCTTATGGATTTGCTAGTTGATAAGGTAAATATCCAGCCCACTAAATGCTAGGCAGAATGAGGATAAGGGCCTCCAAAAAATTTCTTCTCGTTCTATGAACTTTAAGGTGTATGAAGTCTCATAGTTAACTCTTGCAGTGGAACGATAGAGACTCCATTTCACTTAGGTTGATTTAATTTAGGCCGGAGGCAAACCTAAGTCAAGGTAATCCTCCTTTGAAACACTTTGGTATTGCTCCTAGATAGATCATAATACAAATAATCAATCAGAGCACAGGGAGCCATCTCATTATCTTTCCGTAAAGAAAAACTATGGTGGACTAACTGATTTTGAAATCAGTTTATGAAAGAGCCCAATGCAAAAAAATGCATGTTGGGTCTTTGAAACAGTTCGAATCATTTCGATAATAATCCGTTTGATCTGTTTTACCGAGAAGGTCTACGGTTCGAATCCGTATAGCCCTAATATGTCTTTTTTAAAAAATTTTGGATAGATATCCTAGGTTTTCTTTAGTACAGTTTTCTTTTTCTCATTAGTGCTTGTTTCTAGACTGGATGGGCGCCTGCGACATAAAATATGCGACATAGATATAGAGGTAAAAGCATTACCACAGGCTCATTCAT